TAGTATGGGATCCGTAGTCGGGGAGAAAATCACCCGTTTGATTGAGTACGCTACCAATCAATTTCTACCTCTTATTATAGTGTGCGCTTCGGGGGGGGCGCGCATGCAAGAAGGAAGTTTGAGCTTGATGCAAATGGCTAAAATATCGTCTGCCTTATATGATTATCAATCAAATAAAAAGTTATTGTATGTATCAATCCTTACATCTCCTACTACTGGTGGGGTAACAGCTAGTTTTGGTATGTTGGGAGATATTATTATTGCCGAACCAAATTCCTACATTGCATTTGCGGGTAAAAGAGTAATTGAACAAACATTGAATAAAACAGTACCCGAAGGTTCACAAGCGGCTGAATATTTATTCCAGAAGGGCTTATTCGACCTAATCGTACCACGTAATCTTTTAAAAAGCGTTCTGAGTGAGTTATTTAAGCTCCATGCCTTCTTTCCTTTGAATTCCAATTCAATCAAGTAGAGCGCACTAAGTTCAATTATTTTATTTGTAGCAAACAAGTAGTTAGCTTATCGGAATCTTAGCTTATTGGAATCAAAGTAACTAAGAATGGAGTTTTCTTTGGTGACCTAAGATCTAATTGTAGAAAGAATCAAAAGTGGAGGATAACTCTTTTTTTTTACCTAGATTCCCGATTACTAATTAAGAAGTCTCTATCAACAAGATAAAAACATGAGTTCTTCCTTTCGTGAAATTAGGCAAATAAAACGAATTGCGTCTTACGTATATAATTAAATTCAAATATAGAAAAAATAGATATATAGTTTTGTATCTTTCTCCATCTCCCGAAAATCCCATTTTCACTAAAAATTCCGGTTGTGTCGCATTCTAACGAATCTTTCGATAATTTGTAAGAAACTCTTTCTTTATTAAATTCGAAGACAAGAACAAAACACAAAGAAATGAAGAAAAATAATAAAATGGATTATCATATGTATCTTTCATATAGATAGATGAATAAGTCCATTTATTTAGTTCTACATTCCTTGGACTTATTTTATATACTCTTAGATACTTATATCTCTAATAAGAATTTTCAAATTGAATTAAACTATGAATTCATAATAATTACAATTCTTAATTATAATTAGTATAAATATAAAATATGATATTTAAAAAAAAAAATAAGAACAGGTACAAATAGTAAATCGAGGTACCCATTTTATGACAACTTTCAATTTTCCCTCTATTTTTGTGCCTTTAGTAGGCCTAGTATTTCCGGCAATTGCAATGGCTTCTTTATTTCTTCATGTTCAAAAAAACAAGATTGTTTAGATCTGAGGGGACCCAATATCATCCGTTTTTTTTTGAAACTTAGACTTGTAGCATAACACAGATATTTATTTCGGGAAATATGGTAGAGCATGTGATTTCCGCCGAACATAAAGGAAAAAGCTCTTATGCCTGCAGAAAATGATCTATGGGTAACTGAATTCTAGCTAGTTTCAAATAGATCAGGATCGCTGGATGCCTAAAATGTAAAGTTGGTGGATCTATATGTATATCAATATGTATATTGGGATCATATGAAGGGTATGTTATTATTTTAGATCTAACCAATTTGATGAATTACTCCTAAAGGTTCCCATCAAACTAGTGCTAGTTCACATCAAACTAGTGCTAGTTGATGAGAGTTCATTCAGAAACAAAAAAAGTAAAGTCAAAATCATTTGGGGTATTCTCTCAATTCCAATAAAATGCAATCGGATCAAGTATGAGTTGGCGATCAGAACATATATGGATAGAACTTATAACGGGGTCTCGAAAACTAAGTAATTTTTGCTGGGCCCTTATCGTTTTTTTAGGTTCATTAGGATTCTTATTGGTTGGAACTTCCAGTTATCTTGGTAGAAATTTGATATCTTTTGTTCCGTCTCAGCAAATCATTTTTTTTCCACAAGGGATCGTGATGTCTTTCTACGGGATCGCGGGTCTCTTTATTAGTTCTTATTTGTGGTGCACAATTTCCTGGAATGTAGGTAGTGGTTATGATCGATTCGATAGAAAGGAAGGAATAGTGTGTATTTTTCGTTGGGGATTTCCTGGAAAAAATCGTCGCATATTCCTCCGATTCCTTATAAAAGATATTCAATCCGTTAGAATAGAAGTTAAAGAGGGTATTTATGCTCGTCGTGTCCTTTATATGGACATCAGAGGCCGGGGGGCTATTCCGTTGACCCGTACTGATGAGAATTTGACTCCACGAGAAATTGAACAAAAAGCCGCGGAATTGGCCTATTTCTTGCGCGTACCAATTGAAGTCTTTTGAGAAAAGGGACTGGGCTGAAGAACGAATGCTTTCTCAGTAGGAGGGAAAAAATGCAAGAATCCTGTTTTTTTCTATAACTAAGTGATACTTTAGATGCAGATAAATCATATCTTGTAAATTATTTTCTTTTTGTCAATCGACCCCTTTTTATCCTTTCGTTTGTGTTCTTTAATACCCAATAATGGGTTTTCTTAATAAGGATAACTGGCCCATTTCTGTCTTGTTTTGCCGCTCATTTTTTTGATCATCACAATCTCTTTCTCTCAATTATTCTATTCTTGACTATGGGGAATCGTTGGAATTTTTTCGAAATATTGGATATTTTGATAGAAAAGGAGTTCTTTCGTCTCAAAATCTCAATAATATTCATTCCTTAAAGTACTTCTTTCGGTCATTCATCGAAAGGAGACACTTGTTTGGAATTTGATGAAGTGAGATATCTGGAAACAAGATTTTGTATTATTTCTTCAGTCGAATTCGAAGTGGAGTCTTAGTCTATTTCTGTATTCTTTCTAGATTCAAACAAAATCACAAATAAAATAGATTCATAGGTTTGATACCTTGTCTAGAACTCATGTTTGAAAGAAATATTCGATCACATAGAGTCGACAAATGAAGTGGGTTAATTAAAAATTCACAGGTGAAAAATGGCAAAAAAGAAAGCATTCACTCCTCTTTTGTATCTTGCATCTATAGTATTTCTGCCCTGGTGGATTTCTCTCTCATTTACTAAAAGTATGGAATCTTGGGTTACTAATTGGTCGAATACTGGTCAATCCGAAATTTTTTTGAATGATATTCAAGAAAAAAGTATTCTAGAAAAGTTCATAGAATTAGAGGAAATCCTCTTCTTGGAAGAAATGATCAAGGAATACTCGGAGACACATCTACAAAAGCTTCCTATAGGAATCCACAAAGAAACGATCCAATTAATCAAGATACACAATGAGGATTGTATCCATACGATTTTGCACTTCTCGACAAATATAATCTGTTTTGTTATTCTAAGCGGTTATTCTATTTTAGGAAATGAAGAACTTGTTATTCTTAACTCTTGGGCTCAGGAATTCCTATATAACTTAAGTGATACAGTAAAAGCTTTTTCGATTCTTTTATTAACCGATTTATGTATCGGATTTCATTCACCCCACGGTTGGGAACTAATGATTGGTTCTGTCTACAAAGATTTTGGATTTGGTCATAATGATCAAATTATATCTGGTCTTGTTTCCACCTTTCCAGTTATTCTCGATACTATTTTTAAATATTGGATTTTTCGTTATTTAAATCGTGTATCTCCGTCACTTGTAGTTATTTATCATTCAATGAATGATTGATAAATAATCCAATTAGAATGTTTCTTACTTTGTAGTTCTACATAAGTATTAAAAACTTTCTATCCGGGGGATTTTCATACTATAGTATTCCAGTAAAATGATTCCAATAAATAGCAGAATCGTGGATAGGGAACTATACTAGCGACCTACCCAATTTATTGTAGAAATTTTCGGATCAATGATTAGACCATGCAAACTAGAAATACTTTTTCTTGGATAAAGGAACATATTACTCGATCTATTTCCATATCGCTCATGATATATATCATAACTCGGACATCCATTTCAAGTGCATATCCCATTTTTGCGCAGCAGGGTTATGAAAATCCACGAGAAGCGACTGGGCGTATTGTATGTGCCAATTGCCATTTAGCTAATAAGCCCGTGGATATCGAGGTTCCACAAGCGGTACTTCCTGATACTGTATTTGAAGCAGTTGTTCGAATTCCTTATGATAAGCAAGTGAAACAAGTTCTTGCTAATGGTAAGAAAGGGGGTTTGAATGTGGGGGCTGTTCTTATTTTACCGGAGGGGTTTGAATTAGCTCCTTCCGATCGTATTTCTCCCGAGATGAAAGAAAAGATAGGCAATTTGTCTTTTCAGAGCTATCGCCCTAATAAAAAAAATATTCTTGTGATAGGGCCTGTCCCTGGTCAGAAATATAGTGAAATCACCTTTCCTATTCTTTCCCCCGACCCCGCTACTAAGAAAGATGTTCACTTCTTAAAATATCCTATATACGTAGGGGGGAATAGGGGAAGGGGTCAGATTTATCCCGACGGAAGCAAGAGTAACAATACAGTTTATAATGCTACAGGAGCGGGCATAGTAAGTAAAATCATACGAAAAGAAAAAGGGGGATATGAAATAACCATAACAGATCCATCGGATGGACGTCAAGTGGTTGATATTATCCCTCCAGGACCAGAAGTTCTTGTTTCAGAGGGTGAATCCATCCAATTTGATCAACCATTAACGAGTAATCCTAATGTGGGTGGATTTGGTCAGGGAGATGCAGAAATAGTACTTCAAGATCCATTACGTGTCCAAGGTCTTTTGGTCTTCTTGGCATCTGTTATTTTGGCACAAATCTTTTTGGTTCTTAAAAAGAAACAGTTCGAGAAGGTTCAATTGGCCGAAATGAATTTCTAGACTCGCGGATTTATTGACATCAGGTTCGTAAAAAGAAAAAAATTTTTGTTGTCAATTATGTATGATCAAAAAAAATCAATTCTGAAAAACCTTTTATTTACCTGCTCTTTTTCTACGAGCTTCAGGGAATCCCTTGTATCGCATTCCTAGTCATAATAGGTAGATTTTTGTTTGAAGAAGACTATTTTATTTGACTTTATGACTTTACCACCTCTTTCTTTGTTTTTTT